GAAAGAGAATGTTGTTCTGGGGGGGATGATACCCGCCGGTACCGGATTCAAAGGATTAGTGCACTGTTCAAGGCAGCATAACAATATTCTTTTGGAAACACAAAAAAAGAATTTATTTTTTGGGGGGGGATGAGAGATATTTTCTTACACTACAGAGAATTATTTGACTTTTGCATTTCAAAGACTTTACATGATACATCAGAACAACCGTTTAGAGGATTTAATTAGTCCTAAGGAAGGGATTCTTTTAATTATTTGTGATCCTTTGATTTCTTAATGGTAAGAAAAGAAAAATAATAACGAATAGAAAGTAATGAATGGCCTGGATCGTGTATCAATGGCCAACCTTTGGTAGAAGAGAGGGTTCCATCGGAACAATTATTTATTTCAGAGCACTTCGTCTCTTTTTTTTTTTTAAGAGGAAGTATGGGGAGAAATGGCAAGAAGATATTGGAATATCAATTTGGAAGAGATGATGGAAGCAGGAATTCATTTTGGTCATGGTACTAGGAAATGGAATCCTAGAATGGCACCTTATATCTCTGTAAAACATAAAGGTATTCATATTACAAATCTGACTAGAACTGCTCGTTTTTTATCAGAAGCTTGTGATTTAGTTTTTGATGCAGCAAGTAGGGGAAAACAATTCTTAATTGTTGGTACCAAAAATAAAGCAGCGGATTTAGTAGCACGAGCTGCAATAAGGGCCCGGTGTCATTATGTTAATAAAAAATGGCTCGGTGGTATGTTAACGAATTGGTCCACTACAGAAACGAGACTTCATAAGTTCAGGGATTTGAGAACAGAACAAAAGGCGGGGAGACTCAACCGTCTTCCCAAAAGAGATGCAGCTATCTTGAAGAGACAATTATCGCGCTTGCAAACGTATCTGGGCGGGATTAAATATATGATGGGGGTACCCGATATTGTAATCGTCGTTGATCAGCAAGAAGAATATACGGCTCTTCGAGAATGTATCACTTTGGGAATTCCAACAATTTGTTTAATCGATACAAATTGTGACCCCGATCTCGCAGATATTTCGATTCCAGCAAACGATGACGCTATAGCTTCAATCCGATTAATTCTTACCAAATTCGTATTTGCAATTTGTGAGGGTCGTTCTAGCTATATACGAACTCCTTGATTAATAATAAGATAAATAAATTATTTTGGTAACTACATAGATTTATGGAATCAGCTACTCTTCTTAAATCGCACAAAAGAAATAAAAAATGTGGATCTTATGTGATTAGCGGGTATTCAAAATAGATAATTCTAATTCAAGTAGATAAGTCGAAAAGGAGAAGGTTGAATCAAAATAATTTCTTTTAAAGTTATATTTCTGTCAGAGGGCAATATGGATGTTATATCATGTTCCATCAACACACTAAAGGGGTTATACGATATATCCGGTGTGGAAGTAGGCCAACATTTTTATTGGCAAATAGTAGGTTTTCAAGTTCATGCCCAAGTACTTATTACTTCTTGGGTTGTAATTGCTATCTTATTAGGTTCAGCCCTTATAGCTGTTCGGAATCCACAAACTATTCCGGCTGCCGGTCAAAATTTCTTCGAATATGTCCTTGAATTCATTCGAGACGTGAGCAAAACTCAGATTGGAGAAGAATATGGTCCATGGGTTCCCTTTATTGGAACTTTGTTTCTATTTATTTTTGTTTCTAATTGGTCAGGTGCTCTTTTACCTTGGAAAATCGTACAGTTACCTCGGGGGGAGTTAGCCGCACCTACGAATGATATAAATACTACCGTTGCTTTAGCTTTGCTCACGTCAGTAGCATATTTCTATGCGGGTCTTTCTAAAAAGGGATTAGATTATTTCAGTAAATACATTCAACCGACTCCAATCCTTTTACCCATTAACATTTTAGAAGATTTCACAAAACCCTTATCACTTAGCTTTCGACTTTTCGGGAATATATTAGCTGATGAATTAGTGGTTGTTGTTCTTGTTTCTTTAGTACCTTTAGTGGTTCCTATACCTGTCATGTTCCTTGGATTATTTACAAGCGGTATTCAAGCTCTTATTTTTGCAACTTTAGCTGCGGCTTATATAGGCGAATCTATGGAGGGCCATCATTGATTAGTTTTCGAAATAGTCTCTTTTTTTAGCTTAGAATAAGGCAATGTATGCGTACCGCAAAATAATCTACTTAGGAAATATCAATATACAAATAGAAATATATAAATACAGGATATACGACCAAGAGTCATAGAAAAAAATTTCGATATTGGGGAATTGTAAAAAAAGGAAAGAGATCTAAAAGATCTTTTTCCTAAAATTCCTGTTTGGTTTTATTATATCATACTTCGCCACCAATGAATATTCGCATTCTATTGTTTTGTTCATTCAATTCCAATATCAAATATCGGGAGTCATGATTTGAATAAAAATTCTTATAGTATCATAGTATTGCAATTTACACGGCGTGTGATTAAAAAAAAAGAAAAGAAAGATGCTTTATAGAAGGATTCCCATTTCAGTCGATTTTATTCAATTCAATGATTGACCAAAAGAGATTGACCAAAAGAAAATATTAATAATAATAAATTGAATGACCTTACTGCAATCAAATACTTATATTTATTTCCATGAAATGATTCGACCTACTGAATTCGTCTATTTCGATTGTAGCCATGTTCGATAATGATAAATAAAAGAAATCGAAGAATTTACAAAAAACGAGATTCATAAAAAATGGGGTAGTTGGGAGAGGGGGACAGAATTGGTATATGGGATCTAATGACTATAAGCCAACTTTTGTGTATGTTTCTAAGAATGATTCTAGAATACGATTGACTTTAAGATACGAACAGTTTGAATCTAAGATATAAATAGTTGGTTTACGTTATGGAAGAAAGACATGTATATGTGATATTGGATATTGCTAGTTATATATCAACTAAAGATATATCTAATCCGTCCTACTATTGTGAACTTAGATAGAGATTCCAATAGAAATAAATTCCTCGGTTTCGTCTTTGCCTGTGAATTGAATGTGAATGAATAAAGCGATGAAATAAAGAAAACTAATGAACGAAGAATTCAAAAAAGGTTCGGAAAGAAGAAATGGAAGAACAAAACAAAAGTCGTATGGATTCACAAAAATTCTGTGGATCGGAACTAAAAAAGGGATCTCGAAGTAACTAAGAACTCGGAATTGAAGTAATAATAATATTACTTCAATTCCGAGTTCTTAGTTACTTCGACTGGATGAATCTTAGCGATGGAATAATCTGGATGAATCTTAGCGATGGAATAATTAAGTCATAATTCATTAGACGATTGTATCATTAACTATTTCTTTATTTTAGTGCGAGGAACTTATCATGAATCCACTTATTTCTGCCGCTTCTGTTATTGCCGCTGGATTGGCTGTCGGGCTTGCTTCTATTGGACCTGGAGTTGGTCAAGGCACTGCTGCGGGTCAAGCTGTAGAAGGTATCGCGAGACAACCCGAGGCGGAGGGAAAAATACGAGGTACTTTATTGCTTAGTCTGGCTTTTATGGAAGCTTTAACAATCTATGGACTGGTTGTAGCATTAGCGCTTTTATTTGCGAATCCCTTTGTTTAATCCTATAAATAGAAATATGTAAATTAATAAAAAAAACAAAAAGTACAAATTAAATAAATAGATAGAATAAGTAAAAAAAAGGTAAAGTGATACAAAAGAGCGGAGTTCCTTTTTTTTAGTCTATCTAAAAGAGGAGATAATATGAAAAATATAACCGATTCTTTCGTTTCCTCGGTTCGCTGGTCATTCGCCGGGAGTTTCGGGTTTAATACCGATATTTTAGCAACAAATCCAATAAATCTAAGTGTAGTGCTTGGTGTATTGATCTTTTTTGGAAAGGGAGTGTGTGCGAGTTGTTTATTTCAAGAATAGGCTGGATCCAACCAGCTGTACTTTTTTTCATTATACCTAGACCGAAAAAGGTGCATGATTCCGCGAATGACTTCTGCATCAATTTGAAATCATATTTAAGAACCACAGCATTTCGTGATTCATTGGTAAATCTACTTTGATTCTCTATCAACCAAACCAATAATGCGGGGCCATTAACATGGTTAAAGCTAAATTGTTTGAAACCCCCACGCAGCACGGTACTCTTTCTACTACTATGTTAATATAGAATAGAAATGCTTGCAAAATTAATAATTGGAATTTTTTTTCGATATAAAACACTCATGTTGATAAAATGATTTGAGCCTTTTCTTTTTCTTTTATTGGAAAATAGTTGAAAAATGGGTATTTCAATCAACCTCTTTTTATGCTGAATCGGTGACCTGTGTATAATATAAAGTAAGAAGAATTCTTTGGATTTGAAGAAAAAAGAAACAACTTTGCTGACAATTGTATTTTTTTGTTTTGTTCGGTCAGAAGAATCCTCCAAATATTCTGGTCTTGGATTAGTGATTAGTCGTAACATCTTAGAATAGAAATAGAGAAACGAGGGAGAGGATAGGCTCATTACATTAAAAAAAAGGTATGGGGATTCCCACCCATACTTAAATAGTTGAAGTAATTGAGTGTGAGAGCCAAATGAATCAAAAATTTCATGTTTGGTTCGGGAAGGGATCATGGAAGTTTTGAGATGAATGGAAAGATAATCCACTTTCATTAAGTGATTTATTAGATAATCGAAAGCTGAGGATCCTGAATACTATTCGAAATTCAGAGGAACTTCAGGGGGGGGCCATTGAACGGCTGGAAAAAGCCCGGGCTCGCTTACAGAAAGTCGAAAGGGAGGCGGATCAGTTTCGAGTGAATGGATACTCGGAGATAGAACGAGAAAAATTGAATTTGATTAAGTCAACTTATAAGACTTTGGAAGAATTAGAAAATTACAAAAATGAAACCATTCGTTTTGACCACCAAAGAGCGGTTCAGCAAGTCCGACAACAGGTTTTTCAACAAGTTTTAAAAGGAGCTCGGGGCACTCTGAATAGTTCTTTGAACAAGGAGTTACATTTACG